TAATTGGTTTATATAGATCCTTTCTGGTTGTGACCACACATAAAAATGACATTGCCATAAATTGACAAGGTAATATTTCCACTTATTCATCAGAAGTGGCGTATCTTTTGAAACCAGAATAGATTTTCCTTGATATCTAACATAATGCATGAAAGGATCCTTGAAGACCCGTAAGATATCCGAAAAATAATTAGCAAACACTTGGACAAGATGTTCGATTTTTCCATAGAAATATATTCGCTCAAAAAGGCCCCTATAAGAAGTTAATCGTATATGAGAAGATTGGTTACGTAGAAAAAGGAAAATGGATTCGTATTCACATACATAAGAATTATATAGGAACAAGACTAATCTTCGATTTCTTTTTGAAAAAAAAGAAATCAATTTTTTTGAAGTACTAAGACTATTCCAATTACAATACTCATGAAAAAAGAACCGTAATAAATGAAAAGAAGAGGCATCTTTCACCCAGGAGCGAAGGATTTGAACTAAAATTTCCAGATGGAGGGGATAGGGTATTAATACATCTGACACATAATTTAAATGTGGGAATTTATCCTCTAAAAAAGGAAATATTGAATGACTTGATCGTAAATTATAAGATTTTGCGATTTCTTCTTCCTCTAAGGAAGATACTAATCGTAGGGAAAATGGAATTTCCCCAATGACTGCAAACCCTTCTGATAGCATTTGAGAATACAAATTTTTGTTGTACCCAAAAAATGGATTTTTGTTATAAGAATTAGTGGAAAAAAAAAAATGATTCTGGTGATACATTCGAGTAATTAAATGTTTTACCATTAGGAAACTGGATTTTTTGTCATAACCATAATTTTCCAACAAAATGGATCCATTTAAAAAATGATCATGAGAAAATGCGTAAATATACTCCCGAAAGATAAGTGGGTATAGGAAGTCACGTTGCCGAGATTTCTCAAGTTCTAAATATCCTTGAAATTCCTCCATTTGAAATTTGATTTGAACTGGGGATACTATAATGGATTTATTGGGTTATCAAATGATACATAGTGCGATACAGTCAAAACAAGGTATTACAGTAAAAAAAGAATAATAATAGATACCTCGTAAATAGGTAAGACTTATCAACGGACTCTCTATCCTCTCTTTTCTTTTGCCATCTAATGGGTTTATATTTTAGGATAAAAAAGATGGTTCGAAATCCTTTATTTTTTCAACCCAATCGCTCTTTTGATTTTGGAAAAAAACTCTTTATCAATATACTGCTTCTTCTACACATTCCCCTCTACCCCATAATGTAGAGTAACTAATAGTTAGGACTTAGCAAAAAATCGATAACTCACTCATAAGAAAAGTCCTTCCCGCATCAAGCACTAATATAGTTTTAACGTCTAATTAGATCGGGTAATCATTCGAATTAAGAACATAAGTCCGTTACTATTTATTTCTCTATAATTGGAGCATAGGGCTCTATCCATTTATTCATTCGACCCGACTTGACTTGCTTTTTTTTTTCGCATCAAGAATTCAAACAAGGTTTGGGCCAATCTAGTAAGGTAAAAATATTACTAGAATTTTACATTGATACGACATGCTGCTTTTTCCATTCATTCCTTTCAGGATCAGTCGCGGTCTTACAAACTCTACCGATAGTATGGACGAATCTGTTACTTCATAGAAATGTGTAAAAGATGCTAGCCGCACTTAAAAGCCGAGTACTCTACCGTTGAGTTAGCAACCCCAAAAATATCAAAAATTTTTCTGTGTAGATACAATCAGAATAAAAAAAAAAAAAAAAAGAAATGAAATTACATGACGTAATCAAAATATTCCAATAAAAAAAAAAACTTCTTATATGACACAAAAGTCACTTTTTATATCACAGAAAATACAATTAGACCGTCATGTGCGTGAAAAGCAAAGGTCATGAAACGGAGATAACTAGCTTCATTTATACACGATCGGATTATATTTGTTTGATACACTGTTGTCAATACGAATGTGAATAGTGAAAAACGACTACAATGTAGAAAACAAAAGAATTATAAATGAATAAAAAACAAATGGAAATAACAATTTTAATTGAATCAATATATTTATATTTAAATTTTAAATAGATAAAGCTAAAAAAATATAATAAGAGAAAATATTCTAATAATAATAAATTATATTATATAATTATATATATAATAAATAAATATATATAATAAATAATAATAAATAAATAATATAGAATTATAATTCTATATATAATAAATAAATAATAAATAAGAGAAAAGAATTAAAAAAACTACGGACTTGGATTGGCACTATAGAGATAATCAACATAGATAGACATAAAAGATGTAGGCGAAAGAAGAAATTAAGGAAGAAGTAGAAAAAAAATATATCGGGTTTATTCAATCCATAAATATAAATAACTAAAAAAAACTTAATCCCCTTTTTTTATTTTATTTGTTCATAGAATTTCAACAAAATCACCCCATTGATGGGGTAATGTACAAATTTTTATTTATAGTATATAGTATAGAACCAATTAGTTCATTTAGTCACTTGATTGATCTTTTTTCTATTCATCTTAGATCAATTTATATCAATAAAATAAAAATATATTTTTGTCGTTATCGAAGACGGAATTTTAAGGTAATAAGTGTAGTATGAATAGAACAAGAGAGGGGGGAAATAATAAAGAAAAGGTTAGCCAAAACTATATACAAGTTATCCACACCCTCTTTTTTTTTATTTCATTAATGGAATTTCGGTTATTGATTAAGGTGAAGTTCCGTAAAAACCCCAGCCTTCTTTAAAATATCATGAACAGTTCCTGTAGGTTGAGCACCCTTTTCAAGGAAATATAGAATAGCAGGAACATTTAAATAGGTTTGATTCTTTATCGGATCATAAAAACCCACTTTACGAAGATCTCTTCCTTCTCTTCGGGATCGAACATCAATTGCAATGATTCGATAAACGGCTCATTGGGATAGATGTAAATTAACAATACCCCCCCCCAGAACCGTATAAGAAGTTTTCTCCTCGTACGGCTCGAGGAAATTCAAAGTTATGTATAGAATTCTAATTAATGTCAAATAGATCCATAGATTATTAAATCAATTAGACTATGATTTAAATACTTTTTTCTTATTCTTTTTTGAAAAAAAAACTCATTCTTATCCCCATAACTCAAGTTGGATAACTCTCACTCAAAGGAAAACAACCCTTAAGCTTAAGCATTTCATTTATTGAGTGGTCTCTAACCCCTTTATTTTTGCCTGTCTCCTTTAGAATCTATTTCGATTCTTCATTCTGATCTAGTTTAGTTATTGAGACAATTGAAAAAGATTTTTCCTTGTTCCGGGATCCTTTATCCTTGCCTTGAATCATTGGGTTTAGACATTACTTCGGTGATCTTTAATCGTTTCAAAATGGCAGCAACATACCATTTTTTGTGATTTATTTTTATCAAAGAATCATATAAATAATGGATTCTCGCGTGATACACTTTTGATCAAATTTGACGTTTGAATTTGAAACTTGGTCAAATTGGATCCTTTCGATTTCTATACCGAACATATACTTACGAAGTAGTTTTAACTTATTGATTGACACTAACCCTAGATCTCTGCCCTTGATAAATGAATCAATACTTTATACTCGAGCTCCATCATCTACTATTTACATCAAAACCCTCAAAAAATGAGAGCTCGAGTGGAACAGAACAAACGATGTCGAGTCAAGAGCATCTTCATTCCTATATAATATAAAATGGTGGGTGTAAGAATCCACAGTGGATCATGTCCTTCAAGTCGCACGTTGCTTTCTACCACATCGTTTTAAACGAAGTTTTACCATAACCTCTTATTTCTTGGAACTGGTATGTAATTGATTCATTTATGGAATCATGTATAGTCATTGGTTTAGTTGGTCCATAGTAATCTATACTCTTATGACATGAGTAGTTTTTGAAAAAGTATTAACAATAATTCAATTTATTTAAACCCATATTTTATTGTATATATTGGATCAATAATATTTTTTTGTATGAGTGCAATAGAGATTTTTTTTTAATTTCTATAAATGAAGAAATAATTAATTACGAATAATTAAGAATCTCCATTTTTCAATTTCTTCATAGAATGGATTCACGAGTTTCACACTTCTTCGAGTAGCAAGGACTCATAAGAAATCATTAAAAAGATTTAATTGATTGAAAATTTCCTACCTCAATATTATTATTTGAATAAAGTTTTGTAATAAAAAAGGATTTATTACATTTTATTATCATAAATAAATGCATATTCGGATTAACCCATCAATGATTTGAAACAAGTAGATAGATCAAAAATCAAAATCTTTTTCACAAAAATAGCAATAAAAAGATAAAAATACATAATAACAATACATATCAGCATTTTCTGCCTAGTTTATTTAACTTAAGAGACTCAATAATCTTTCCCTAAAATAAAGTGAAAAAGATGTATGAATAACCTCTGTCTGAATTGTTACTTGGATTTACAATTATTCATTACAGACAAACACAAAATACGAAAAAATTAGGTGAAAAGAAATACATAATATGTTACATATGTAACTTGATTCTTTGTTAATCAGATTCGTACAGATATTCAAATTGATATCTTCCATTATGGATTAACTCCTATCTACCCCCCCAATTATATAGAGTAGATGCATCATAAATCAAAAAAGGATCCTACGGGGGACTGGACTAGTTTCGGAGGTGCTAGACTATCTTGTATAAGGCCAAAGTCAAACAGATCTAGATTAAACGATTGTTCCTACCTATTTTTTTGATTTGACTCTAAATTTGAGTACCCTAAATCGGTCTTAAGAGACTTAAGACCATTGATTGAATTCCATTAGTGCCAAAAACACAAGACCTTCGTGTTTCTAATTCATAAATCCACAGAAAAAAAAAAAAGAATAATCGGGTTTCACACACCATTTAAGGGATAGAGAATAAGAGAGGCTTTCGCATTTCGATTTTCAATGCATCATTATAAGAAAATAAGAAAGAACAACCACATTATATCTATATCTAATACTAGACTTTTAAGCATAAGGTTGTTTAAAAGGGCAATCTTTAGTCTGATATGATATCAATATTTTTCTATAGATCTTATAATATACTATTATATATATAATATGCATACTCTGGGACGGAAGGATTCGAACCTCCGAATAGCGGGACCAAAACCCGTTGCCTTACCACTTGGCCACGCCCCATTTATATTCAACACTAATAAACACTAATATTGGTAGTGGTTGGTCGTCAATTCCAGTCGAAATATTTATAGAAAAAATTAGCTTGTTGCTCGGATTTTGATACGTTTATAGATCCAATTAAACTGAATTTATTGATCATTACATAGAATTCCATTAAGATATTGTATGAAAGTAGGATTTCTTCTATTCTCTTTTTATTTGAGAATTGAAGGATTTTTGATTGGCTGAGTTCAAATCAAAGAAAGGTTTTTCGACCTACTTTATGTTATTAATTTTTCCCTTATCCCTTAATAATAGGGGATTAATAACTCAATAAAATCAAAAGAAATACAATTATCTTCAAGAACAAAGAAAAAAAAAAAATTGTTATGCTTAATATCTTAAGTTTCATCGGTATCTGTCTTAACTCTTTCCTTTATTCAAGTAGTTTTTTCGTCGCCAAATTGCCTGAGGCCTACGCTTTTTTGAATCCAATAGTAGATGTTATGCCAGTAATACCTCTATTCTTTTTTCTATTAGCTTTTGTTTGGCAAGCTGCCGTAAGCTTTCGATAAGATTTTTAATACTGTCCGAGACAAATTCATGATTTACTAGAAAAAAAAGATTCTAACTAGTTATAAGATCAGATAAGTCGTACATACAGTCTGAACCTTTGAGTTGAGTCCAATATTGAAATTCTTCTATAGCTGTGATAAATCGGGATCACTCTCATTTTCTTATTCTTACTTTTTTCCATTGAACGACCCTGTTAGAGTCCCCCACAATATATAATTGTGGGTATGAAATCCAATTTTTAGTAATGAACGACTCAACTCTTAAAAATTTTTCCTATTTCTAGAAATAACTTCACTGCATTTCTTGGTGTCAAAATAGGTTAAAATAGAGAATCTATTCTCTTTTTTTTTTTTTTAATGATCTTGGAGATTGTGTAATGCTTACTCTCAAACTATTTGTTTATACAGTAGTAATATTCTTTGTTTCTCTCTTCATTTTCGGATTCCTCTCTAATGACCCGGGACGTAATCCGGGACGTGAAGAATAAAAAAAAATCTTATTTTTTTTCCTTGCTTGATTTTGAAATGTTCTTAAAATTTGATCTATTCCACATCTTTCCTCAACTATAAAAAAATACCAAGTAATTGACAGAAACGGAAAGAGAGGGATTCGAACCCTCGGTACAAAAAACTCGTACAACGGATTAGCAATCCGACGCTTTAGTCCACTCAGCCATCTCTCCCCAAATTGAAAAAGGATAATTACTATGATACATTGTATAAAAAATAGAAAATGAAGGCTTGAAAAAAGCCCTTCTTTATCTCTCTTTATTATCTTTATCTACCCTTATTATATAGATATATAATTATATCGATATATATAATTATCTAGATATATCGATGGATATCTATAAAATCGATAAAAACTTTTATCAGCAATTCCATTTAGATAAATTAGATAAAGTAAGGGCTCAAAAGAAAAGATATCTCCAATCCTAATATATAAATAATACCAATATATTAAAGATTACTAAAAATATATATTTATAAATAAAGTACCTCTTTTATTTTATTTCATCCGAAAAGTCCTTTTCTTTTTATTTCCACGGCCTGGCCTGGTCAGTACCTAGCCGGGCTTTTTTTGTTCCAATGAATCGTAGATAAAATTATTTATTTGATTTGAAAACACAAAATTTTTTTGAAACAAATAAAATTGAAACAACAAGAATCATAAGAAGAATTATTATTTCGATTCCTATGATACAGAAAAAGATGATATAGAATCAAGGTGCCATTCGTTAGTCTTATTCTTTATTACTTTACTGGAATAAAATCAAAAAACTTGTTATTTAGTTAATTAATTAGTTAATTAAAATGAGTCCTCTTTTCCTAATCTCATTAGTCGCCCTGACGAAAATACGTCAACGCTCGAATTTTCATGATTCTTTTCTGATCCGATCTTTTTATTACTTATTACTACGACTTATTTTCGTCTTCGACAAAAGGTCAATTTATATACAATAATTGCATTGTAGCGGATATAGTTTAGTGGTAAAAGTGCGATTCGTTCTATTAATCCCTTAATAGTTAAGGGATCCTTCGGTTTTATTAATATTCCGATCAAAAACTTTATTTCTTAAAAGGATTTAATCCTTTACCTCTCGATGAAAGATTCGAGGAAAAATATAAATTCTCGTGATTTGTATCCAAAAAGAAGTTCGAAATTGAAAAAATTGGATCATGAAATTACGAAACATAATTTTATTGAATTGGATCAATACTT